CGATGTTTTACTACCGATCATAAGTTTTATGTTCAGTGTAGCCTTCATACTGAAAATTATGATCAAGGATTGCTTTATCAATCACCATCTACTTTGGAGATACCTTCTGAAACATTTTTCAAATCCAAAAATTCAATATCTTCCCGCGAATTAGTGAATCAAGCGGGTTCTTTTGTGCAGAATAATAAACAGAAAACAGCGGGTTAATCTTTAAAAATTCCATTGTAAATGTGAAATACTCATATAAATTATAAATGTACAAATGTGGGAGAGATCAAGAAAATGCAGGGTAATTTATCTGATTGGCTAGTCAAGCATGAGCTAGTTCATAGATCTTTGGGCTTCGATTACCAAGGAATAGAGACTTTACAAATAAAAACTGAGGATTGGGACTCCATTGCTGTCATTTCATATGTATATGGTTACAATTATTTACGCTCCCAGTGCGCCTATGATATAGCACCAGGTGGATTTTTAGCTAGTGTGTATCATCTTACGAGAATACGGTATGGTATAGATAAACCTGAAGAGGTATGCATAAAAGTCTTTGTCCCAAGGAATAATCCTAGAATACCGTCTGTTTTCTGGGTTTGGAGAAGTGCAGATTTTCAAGAACGGGAATCATATGATATGTTGGGAATCTCTTATAATAATCATCCACGCCTTAAACGTATCTTGATGCCTGAAAGTTGGATAGGTTGGCCCCTACGTAAGGACTATATTACTCCAAATTTCTATGAAATACAAGATGCTCATTGAATGACAAGAAACTAATGTTAATGTATATGATAATGACACGACTCCAGAATTCATTTAAGGAATATTTTAACGTCCTGTTTCATCTGAAACAGAGTAACTGCACTCTAATTCGTATTCTGGATGGGCTAAAAGCTAAAAAAGATGCTTCATTGATATTCCCCAATTTGAAAGATATACATTTCGTATGAGTAAAAACAATAGAATAGGATGAATAAAAAGAGTTCTGTACCATGTAACATGAACTTTGTACCGCGCACATTACTTAGAGGGATCTCAGGAAGTAAAAAAAAGTTAAATAAAGTAGAAGTGGGTAAGTAGGAATGAAAAATAGAATAAATATAAAATACGAAAACAAAATTCAGAAATGCAAAAGGATCAGATTTTATTTGTACTGTGTTTGAAATACATTCTGTTTATTTATATCCTTCAACTCCTTTAGACTTTTAAGTTTTTTAACCAATCCTTTAACGTATTAATTTTAGATATATATGTTAGATATATATGAAGGCTTAACATTTGGGTGAGAGAAAGCACGGTATGAACAAATAAAAAATAAAAGAAAGCATAATCCCATTTTGTTCTTTACCATATATATTTTATCCATCTCAAAAATGGAGGTCTATATCCATACACTATCCATATACCCTATTAGACCTAATTATACCTAGATGATATAGAATTTAGGTATACATATATATAATGCTTGAGGCTATTAATGAATATATATCCCATTAATTTGTATGACTAATTATTTGATACATTATTTACGTGTCAGGAACCAGATTTGAACTGGTGACACGAGGATTTTCAGTCCTCTGCTCTACCAACTGAGCTATCCCGACCTTTTCTCGCGCATTATCCTAGTAGAGCACTTTATCTATGTCAATTAAAGGGACTAAAAAATTAAGAAAGTATTAAAAAATCTTACCCAGCTCCTGAATTTCTTAGATTAAAAAAAGATAAGATAAAAAATAGTTAGGAAGTATAGTTAAGTTAGTACTTAAAATGGGCTTTTATTGGGGATAGAGGGACTTGAACCCTCACGACTTATAAAGTCGACGGATTTTCCTTTTACTATAAATTTCATTGTTGTCGGTATTGACACGTAGAATGGGACTCTCTCTTTATTCTCGTCCGAATAATCAGTTTTTAAAAAGATCTATACAGACTCTGGAATGAATAATTTGATCACTGAATATTCGATTCTTCCTTAAACTTTGATTGGAATATGGAATAGATTTACAATAACTCTTAAATTTTTCATATATATATATATATTATAATGGATTCGGGCCGCGATTAATCAATCGTTTACTATGGTCAGTATGTATATATACGTATATAGGGCGGGCATCCTCTCTGTAATTTTGATAGAAGAATTCCGGCTACCAGCGCAACGTAATCAACTTCATTCGTTAGAACAACTTCCATTGAGTCTCTGCACCTATCTTTTTTTATTGTAGTTTTATATTAAAAAAACTATAAATTAAACCCTTTTTCTCAAAATAAAGATTTGGCTCAGGATTGCCCATTTTTAATTCCGGGGTTTCTCTGAATTTGGAAGTTATCACTTAGCAGGTTTCCATACCAAGGCTCAATTTAATCAAGTCCGTAGCGTCTACCGATTTCGCCATATCCCCTTTTGCGACAGGATCCAGTTGTAATTCTATTCAATTCCTTTATTTATTTTATTTATCTTGGAATCAAATCATTGCGTTGAATTTATTAGATAATGATTCTTAGATCTAAAAGTGTATGCCACTATTTTTTTGCCATTCTCTATCATTTCCATTGTATTGAATGAACCCTAATTTGTTCCAATCGGACATGATTCTATCATTGATGTGCCTCCAATTCAATATGAATAGATATATCCCACCTCTATAATCTCTCCTCCCTTCATTTTGACTTTAAAAGCGCAATTTGTAATACTGGAAGGATCGATACTCATTACTTATTTTTTTTTTTCGCCCTATCTTCTCTGAATGACAACAAAGGAATGTCTTAATTATAATTTTAATTGTATCTTTATAATAATAATATCTTTATTCTTAAATCTTAGAATGGATTCACTATCATTATATTATATAATATAATTAATTATATAATTTATTTAGAGATAATTAATAATTACTTAGCATAATTTGGTATAACTGTTCTAAGAAATAATTAGACTTTTCTAAAATATAATATCAAATTGAATTTGATATTATATTCTTAATCAAGTAATAATTATGGAAATATTATGTCTTTTTAAGTATTATTATTAAGTAATTTTTAATACTATGAATTAAAATTTTTAAAATAATAAATATTAATTATAAAGAAATTAATAGCTAATATATTAAATCTGGTAGTTTCTGGACTCCCTATTCACTATTTCTATTTCTGCTATGTGAGCCCGCTTAGCTCAGAGGTTAGAGCATCGCATTTGTAATGCGATGGTCATCGGTTCGATTCCGATAGCCGGCTTTTATCTATCTATTTTTTCATGATTGATAATATCTTCTCCCCCCTTTCTTCAAATATCGGTCGCTGATCTATTATGTCGTGTTAACTTGCAACTATGAATAAAAAATAGATTGGAATGGAGCAATTAGATCTATACAGAACAAATCATAAAACAGAGACTTAACTTCTTTACTATCATATACAAAAAATATAGATATTGATACAATGCATTTCATTCTATTTTCATTCTACTTTAGTATTGTATACTTCAGTAGATTTAGCCTTGCTTTGTTTATCCTTTAGTTTAGTCTTAATTTAGATTTTTCTTTAAATTTTTCAATAAAAAAAAAGGAGTTTTATGTCTCGTTACCGAGGGCCTCGTTTCAAAAAAATACGCCGTCTGGGGGCTTTACCAGGATTAACTAGTAAAAGGCCTAGATCTGGAAGTGATCTTAAAAACCAATTGCGTTCTGGGAAAAAATCGCAATATCGTATTCGTCTAGAAGAAAAACAGAAATTGCGTTTTCATTATGGTCTGACAGAACGACAATTACTTAGATATGTGCATATCGCTGGAAAAGTCAAAGGGTCAACAGGTCAGGTTTTACTACAGCTACTTGAGATGCGTTTGGATAACATCCTTTTTCGATTAGGTATGGCTTCAACCATTCCTGGAGCCAGACAATTAGTTAACCATAGACATATTTTAGTTAATGGTCGTCTAGTAGATATACCAAGTTATCGTTGCAAACCCCGAGATATTATTACTACGAAGGATAAACAAAGATCGAAATCTCTGATTCAAAATTATATTGCTTCATCGCTCCGGGAGGAATTGCCAAAACATTTGACTATTGACTTATTCCAATATGAAGGATTAGTAAATCAAATAATAGATAGTAAGTGGATTGGTTTGAAAATAAATGAGTTGTTAGTTGTAGAATATTATTCCCGTCAGACTTGAACCTAATGAAAATAACAAGAAAGGTTCAGACAAAAGGAAATAGATTTAAGAGCCTTGATCCACATTTTTTTTCTTATTCACGTATCACAAATGGATCGGCAGTAGGATTTTTTTTTTTTGCTTTTCCCATATTTCTATTTTACGTACCACAGTAATGTAATTAGGAATAGAGAATCTCTATCAAATCAAATAAAGTTCTTACTTACTGTTGGAATAATGCTATCAATTGTTATTTGAATTTGATACATTGTGATCGGTAACGTTGGTGACTCGATAGAAACGGAAAGAGAGGGATTCGAACCCTCGGTAAACAAAAGCCTACATAGCAGTTCCAATGCTACGCCTTGAACCACTCGGCCATCTCTCCTACATAATCATAATCTTATTATTAACCAGAAACCGAGTGAAGTGAATAGCGAGTCATTCATATTATTTATTCCAGTACGGGTAGGACCCATTACTGGTTACATAGGAATAAAAGATTTCTTTCAAATTTCATATTTCTCAACACCAATTTACTTAATGGATTTTTATATTTCAATTGTATGACGCATACGCATTATGCAAACAAAAGAGTATGGTTACTCTCCTCTATTTTATCATGGAATTATTATTCCATTCTTTATTTTTCCTCTTTTGATTATAACCAAATTAAAACTTTTCGAGTTACCAGAATCTATAGTAAAATAAAGTCCTTGGTTAGTCAACTTAGAGAAAATCGTAATAGTTCCGTTTATCAGTATACTACTTAATTTGTAGGAAATCCAATCTCATTCAAATATTTCTCATCTCATCCCCCCTTGGGCACAATTTGAGCGGAATATCCACATCTTTTTTTAGAATTAGTCTATTTTTATGATATTTCGTACTACTGTACAATTCGGATAATTTTCCTTTGGGAAAATGAGAAGAATTATAGAATGGATTGTTAATTATGCCTAGATCCCGGATAAATGGAAATTTTATTGATAAGACTTCTTCAATTGTAGCCAATATCTTATTACGAATAATTCCGACAACTTCAGGGGAAAAAAAGGCATTTACTTATTACCGAGATGGTGCGATTTGATTTTTTTTCTTGCTTTTTTAGACCTTAATCTGAGAGAGAGAAGCGTGGTTCGGGATAGAAAGAAACAAATTTTTTTTAAACCAACGCTTGGTGAAGGTGAAGTTTAAAGATAGAACAATTCCTTCTGTCGTGTATCCTCGATTGATACGGCTTCAGATGCTTTAATTATCAATTTTAGTATTGAGCGAAAGGTTACACCTATAGGTTCTGGATTGCGGGTCAATACTACGCCACTAGTACCAATGGGCGGCATAGAGGAAGAAGCACTACTCTACGGAATCAACAACACGAAAACTTTGTTATATTATAAATTACCCCTTCTCGGTATTGGGACTAATAAGAAAAGAAAGAATGAATGGTTGGGACAACAAACATCCATCTCGTTTGTACTTTGGATACCCATATAACCATCAAAGATTGTTGAAGTGACTGATTCCTGGAAATAGAAGGCGTTGTGAACAAAGAAATTGTTGGAGTGACTATTTCCATCTAGCACTAATACAATTGGTGTTAAGAAAAGACCTCTTTCGGGAAGGCTGGCTAGAAATTTCTTGTAAAAATACTAGCCCCCATCAGTTCATAATGAGAATAGTGAAATCTTGATTCCAGAGATTATGTCCCTTAGTACTATGCACAGAGGGGAGGAGCCGTATGAGATAAAAATCTCATGTACGGTTCTGGAACGGAGATTCTTTGATATAGAATGAACGGCCGTAACGGATGTCGGCTCAATCCGAAGGAAATTATGCGGAAGCTTTACAAAATTATTATGAAGCTACGCGACCAGAAATTGATCCCTATGATCGAAGTTATATACTCTATAATATAGGCCTTATACACACAAGCAACGGAGAGCATACGAAGGCTTTGGAATATTATTTCCGGGCACTAGAACGAAACCCATTCTTACCACAAGCTTTTAATAATATGGCCGTGATCTGTCATTACGTGCGACTATCTCCATTATAGAAAAAAGATAAAGGCTAGTAAATACTAGAATAAAATAGGCTTTCTACATATGTATCGTCCAAAGCAACGATTTTTATCAGCTGTAGCAAGGAAAAATACTTCAAATATAAATGAATAAGTACGCCTATATACTCTATGGATAAAGGATCGAATTGATAGAGAAAGCACCGTAAAGATCAATTAGCAAGTTATTAGGTCGATACAGTTAAGAACTGCTTACTTATGTCATAATATGAGATATAAAGTTAGGAATCTACTTATGTAATAGAGTCGATCTACTAAGGTATTGAGCAGCGGTGTAGCATCAGATCCCAAAGATAGTAAGTTCTTTTTTCTTACGGAGGAAAGTCTTTTCAAAAATTCTATATGAATTTCATATATGAGATGAAACCGAGATAGTTACCTTTCAGAAAATCCTAACGATATAGGGGGAGTTAATTCTTATGAAGGTAGGAGAAAAGATAAAACTGATTATTGATCAAAATTAGAGTTTGAAACTTATGTAATTAACTTAACTTCGTCTGGTTAACCCAAGAAAACTGGGTTAGGTTTATGAAAAATCTAATTCAGTTAGCATAGGGTAGATTAAAAAGATGGGACACAAAAAGAGTCGATTGCTGAGCCGTATGAGGCAGGAAACTCTCAAGTACGGTTCTAAGGGAAGGAATTTAACCACCTATTCCGACCGGGGAGAACAGGCCATTCTACAGGGTGATTCTGAAATTGCGGAGGCTTGGTTCGATCAAGCTGCTGAGTATTGGAAACAAGCTATAGCGCTTACTCCAGGTAATTATATTGAAGCACATAATTGGTTGAAGATCACGAGGCGTTTCGAATTCGAATAAAAGCACTCGCTTTATTAATTTTTTAATTTATTAAAATGGTGATTGGATCCATCAATCAACTAAAATAGCTAGTTACTATGAGAAGATCCAATCAAGAATTTCATTATATCTCTTCTTCCTAAAAAATTCTATTTTGTATAGTATCCCATAAGGATAAAGGTATTTGATAATAAAAAGGGTCCGTTGGGCACCTAATCGTTATGTCATAATAGATCCGAACACTTGCCCCGGATCAACTTCGATAATCATAATTGCTCTAGTGAATAACTAAATAAAATAGATGAATGAGAGATGGGGGACCGATGATAAAAAAAAAAAAAAAATATCCATCTTTCAGAAGTTTCACTAAAAACTTGACTGTTGGCAGGTCTCTTTGTATGTGTTGTCCGGAAAGAGGAGGACTTAATGATTATTCGTTCGCCGGAACCAGAAGTGAAAATTGT